GTTATTGTAGCTTATCGCAAAGCGTGGCACTGAAGATGCCGAGATGGGCAGCCACGCACCCCAAAAACACAAAGATTTGGTCCTAACCTTACTGTTATTTTTTGCTAAACTTACACATGCAAGTATCAGCATACCAGTGAAAACACCCTAACAGTTCCCACCAGACAAAAGGAGTTGATATCAGGCACATCATGATAGCCCAAAACATCTAGCTTCTCTGCCACACCCCCAAGGGCACCTCAGCAGTGATAAAAATTAAGCAATAAGCGCAAGCTTGACTTAGTTCTATAGCAAAGAGGGTTAGCCAACCTTGTGCCAGCCGCCGCGGTTATACAAGGAACCCAAACTAACAAAAAATCGGCGTAAAATGTGACTAAAATTACTATCTAAAAAATTAAGGAGAACCCCACACTCAACTGTTATACGTAAAAGTACACAACTACCCCTATATGAAAATAACCCTAATTCAACAGAACTATTTGAACTCACGATCGCTAAGACACAAACTGGGATTAGATACCCCACTATGCTCAGCTATAAACCCAGATATTTAATACACAAAAATATCCGCCAGAGAACTACGAGCAAAATGCTTAAAACTCTAAGGACTTGACGGTACCTTAAACCCTCCTAGAGGAGCCTGTTCTATAATCGATAATCCACGATCTACCTCACCATCTCTTGCCAGTACCGCCTATATACCGCCGTCACCAGCCTACCCTATGAAGGACATAAAAGTAAGCAAAACAACAAAACAGCTAACAAGTCAGGTCAAGGTGTAGCTTACTGAGATGGAAGAAATGGGCTACATTTTCTAAACTAGAAATATTTTACGGAAAGAACTATGAAACAAGTCTTAAAAGTAGGATTTAGCAGTAAATAAGGATCAGAATGCCCTATTTAAGCCGGCCCTAAGGCACGCACACACCGCCCGTCACCCTCCTCAAACAACCACTACCCATAAATAAACCACAATAAACAAACAGATGAGGTAAGTCGTAACAAGGTAAGTATACCGGAAGGTGTACTTGGAACACTCAAAATATAGCTTAACCCAAAAAGCATTCAGCTTACACCTGAAAGATGTTCATTAAAACAAGACTATTTTGAGCAACAACCTAGCCCAACAACAAACAAAAATACAACAAAACAAAATATCCCAAAGAAATAAACCAAAACATTCTTCACCATCCTAGTATAGGAGATAGAAAAGATAATTGGAGCAATAAAGATAGTACCGCAAGGGAAAGATGAAAAACAATGAAACACCCATAAGCCCTAAAAAGCAAAGCTTAACCCTTATACCTTTTGCATCATGATTTAGCAAGCACCCCCAAGCAAAGAGACCTGAAGTCTGAAACCCCGAAACCAAGTGAGCTACTTAAAGGCAGCCTCACCAGGCAAAATCCGTCTCTGTGGCAAAAGAGTGGAAAGACCTATAAGTAGAAGTGAAAAGCCTATCGAACTCGGTGATAGCTGGTTGCTCAATAAAAGAATATAAGTTCAACCTTAAACCTTCTACAAAACATCACAAAGTAAAAAGAAAGATTTAAGATATACTCAATTGGGGTACAGCCCAATTGAAAAAGGACACAACCTAAAATGGAGGATAAAACACCAAAACATATTACCGTAGGCTTTAAAGCAGCCATCACCAAAAAAAGCGTCAAAGCTTCACTAACAACAAATAACAACATTAAATTTTTTCCCCAAACAACACTGAGCTATTCTACCCAAATAGAAGAACTAATGCTAAAATGAGTAACAAGAAGGACAAAACTTCTCTAACGCGCTAGCTTAAATCATAACAGACAAACTACTGATTATTAACAGTCATATTATAATACCAATAACACTTAAAACATCCTATAAACTAAACTGTTAACCCAACACAGGAGCGCATATAAAGAAAGATTAAAATTTGTAAAAGGAACTAGGCAAACAAGCGAGCCCGACTGTTTACCAAAAACATAGCCCCCAGCAAAACACAAGTATTAGGGGTAATGCCTGCCCAGTGACACTGTTAAACGGCCGCGGTATCCTAACCGTGCAAAGGTAGCGTAATAACTTGTCTTTTAAATAAAGACTAGAATGAATGGCCAAACGAGGCTTCACCTGTCTCTTACAAATAATCAGTGAAATTGATCTTCCCGTGCAAAAGCAGGAATAATATTATAAGACGAGAAGACCCTGTGGAACTTCAAAAATAAAATCATCTATCAACAAAATCCCCCTAATAGGCATACTACCAAATAGCATTTGATTTTTATTTTCGGTTGGGGCGACCTCAGAACAAAACAAAACCTCTGAAAAAGAATCATTCATTTAAACCTAGAATTACAATTCAAAGTGCTACCGGCAAAGCGATCCAATATTATTTGATCAACGAACCAAGCTACCCCAGGGATAACAGCGCAATCTCATCCTAGAGTCCCTATCAACGATGAGGTTTACGACCTCGATGTTGGATCAGGACATCCTGATGGTGCAACCGCTATCAAGGGTTCGTTTGTTCAACGATTAATAGTCCCACGTGATCTGAGTTCAGACCGGAGCAATCCAGGTCGGTTTCTATCTATAAACTTAAGCCTTTTCCAGTACGAAAGGACCGAAAAGACAAGGCCAATATCAAAAACAAGCCTTACCCTTACATCAGTGAAAACAACTAAACTGATAATAAACTAAAAACACTATAGCCCAAAAAAGGGCTAAATTGGGATGGCAGAGCCAGGTATAAATGCAAAAGGCCTAAACCCTTTACTCAGGGGTTCAACTCCCCTTCTCAATTATGAAGACACTATTACCCAACCTCATAACCCCCCTAACATATATAATTCCAATCTTAATCGCTGTGGCCTTCTTCACCCTAACCGAACGAAAAATACTAGGTTACATACAACTTCGAAAAGGCCCAAACATTGTAGGACCATACGGACTATTACAGCCAATAGCAGATGGGATAAAACTATTCATCAAAGAACCAATCTACCCCCTAAATTCATCAACCATATTATTTACCATATCCCCAATTCTAGCCCTATTACTAGCCCTGTCAATCTGACTCCCCTTTCCAATTCCATTCCCACTAGCCGACCTAAACCTAGGCATCCTATTCTTAATATCTATCTCCAGCCTCATAGTCTACTCAATCCTATGATCAGGATGAGCTTCAAACTCAAAATACGCCCTAATAGGAGCCCTACGAGCAGTAGCCCAAACCATCTCATACGAAGTGACTCTAGGAACCATTCTACTCTCCCTAACCCTTTTCTCAGGAGGCTTTAATATACAAACATTCATAATAACACAAGAACCAATATACCTAATATTCTCCTCTTGACCACTTATAATAATATGATATATCTCCACATTAGCCGAAACAAATCGAGCCCCATTTGATTTAACCGAAGGCGAATCTGAACTTGTATCAGGCTTCAACGTCGAATATGCTGCCGGATCCTTCACCCTATTCTTCCTATCAGAATATTCAAATATCCTAATAATAAACACTTTAACCACCATCCTATTCCTAAACCCCGCCCACACCAACAACACCCCAGAACTATTCTCCCTATCATTAATATCAAAAGTAACACTACTATCAGCAGGGTTCCTATGAATCCGAGCCTCCTACCCACGATTCCGATACGACCAATTAATACATCTCCTATGAAAAAATTTTCTCCCAATCACCCTAGCCTTATGCATCTGACATATTTCTATACCAATCGCCCTATCAGGGTTACCACCAATACCATAGGACACGTGCCTGAACCAAAGGACCACCTTGATAGGGTGGATAATAGAGGTTAAAATCCCCTCGTCTCCTTAGAAAAATAGGAATTGAACCTACACCAGAGAGATCAAAACTCCCTATACTCCCATTATACTACATTCTAGTAAAGTCAGCTAATTAAGCTCTTGGGCCCATACCCCGAAAATGTTGGTTAAAACCCTTCCTATACTAATGAACCCATATACAACCACAATCATTATCACAAGCCTAATTATAGGACCACTACTCACAATTTCCAGTAGCCACTGAATCCTAGCATGAACAGGCCTAGAAATCAGTACCCTAGCCATCATCCCATTAATCGCTAAACAACACCACCCCCGAGCAATCGAAGCTGCCACCAAATACTTTTTAACACAAGCAATCGCCTCAACACTAATCCTATTCTCCAGCATTACTAATGCATGAACATCAGGCCAATGAAATATTACACAAATATTCAACGACATCTCATCTACAATTCTCACCACAGCCCTAGCCATCAAACTAGGACTAGCTCCATTCCACTTTTGACTACCAGAAGTACTTCAAGGAACTACCATAATAACAGCTCTAACCCTAACCACATGACAAAAATTAGCACCACTATCCTTACTAGTAATAATGGCCCAATCCATAAACACACCACTAATACTAACTCTAGGACTAGTGTCTGCCACTATTGGAGGATGAAACGGACTTAACCAAACCCAACTACGAAAAATTATAGCATTTTCCTCTATCGCCCACCTAGGATGAATAGCCACAATCCTCACTCTATCCCCAAAACTCATACTACTTACATTCTACACATATATCATTATAACCTCCACAATATTCTTAATAATTAAACTTCTAGAAACAAACAAAATCTCTATGATAATAACATCATGAACAAAACTCCCAACACTAAACACCATAATAATACTAACCCTCATATCACTAGCAGGACTACCACCACTAACAGGATTCATGCCAAAATGACTAATCATTCAAGAACTAACTAAACAACATATACTAATCATTGCCACTATAATAGCCCTCCTATCCCTACTCAACCTATTTTTCTACCTACGAATCTCATACTATGCAACTATCACATTACCCCCAAACTCAACCAACTACCTACAACAATGACGACACAAAACCAACCAAAAACACTATCTCGCCCCAATAACTATCCTATCCATTACCCTACTCCCAATTACACCAACCTTATTAACCATTATCTAGAAACTTAGGATTAAACCCACAAAACCGGAGGCCTTCAAAGCCTCAAACAAGAGACATGACCTCTTAGTTTCTGATAAGACCTATAAGATTTTACCTTATATCTCATGAATGCAACTCAAACACTTTAATTAAGCTAAGGCCTTACTAGACAAATGGGCCTCGATCCCATAAAAACTTAGTTAACAGCTAAACACCCAATCCAGCGGGCTTTTGCCTACTTTTCCCGCTCTATAAAAAGCGGGAAAACCCCGACACCAACAAAAGTATATCTCCAAATTTGCAATTTGGCGTGAACTTCACCACGGAGTTTGATAAGAAGAGGAATTAAACCCCTATAAAAAGGTCTACAGCCTAACGCTTGGACATTCAGCCATCTTACCTGTGTTTTTAACCCGCTGATTCTTTTCTACCAACCATAAAGATATTGGTACCTTATACCTGATTTTTGGGGCCTGAGCAGGAATAGTAGGCACAGCATTAAGCCTATTAATCCGCGCAGAACTAAGCCAACCCGGAACTCTCCTTGGAGATGACCAAATTTATAATGTTATTGTCACAGCCCACGCCTTTATCATAATTTTCTTTATAGTTATACCAATCATAATTGGTGGCTTCGGAAACTGACTTGTACCATTAATAATCGGAGCACCAGACATGGCATTTCCACGTATAAATAATATAAGCTTCTGACTTCTCCCACCATCCCTACTGCTACTGCTAGCCTCATCAGGAATTGAAGCAGGCGCAGGTACAGGCTGAACCGTATATCCACCATTAGCTGGAAACTTAGCCCATGCTGGTGCCTCTGTAGACCTAACTATTTTTTCCTTACACCTGGCAGGTGTGTCATCAATTCTAGGAGCCATTAATTTTATTACCACAGCAATTAATATAAAATCCCCAGCCATATCACAATACCAAACACCCCTATTCGTATGATCAGTGCTTATTACAGCCATTCTACTACTACTTTCACTACCAGTACTTGCCGCTGGTATTACCATACTACTAACAGATCGAAACCTAAATACAACTTTCTTTGATCCTTCTGGGGGAGGAGACCCAATTTTATATCAACACTTATTCTGATTCTTTGGCCATCCTGAGGTATATATCTTAATCTTACCTGGATTTGGCATAATCTCACATGTTGTTACCTATTATGCTGGTAAAAAAGAACCATTCGGATATATAGGTATAGTTTGAGCAATAATATCCATCGGATTTCTTGGCTTTATTGTATGAGCCCACCATATATTTACCGTAGGAATAGACGTAGACACCCGAGCTTACTTCACATCTGCAACAATAATTATTGCCATCCCAACAGGAGTAAAAGTATTTAGCTGACTAGCTACCCTGCATGGAGGAATGATCAAATGAGATGCCGCTATATTATGAGCACTTGGCTTTATCTTCTTATTCACTATCGGAGGCCTCACAGGCATCGTACTAGCTAACTCATCCTTAGACATTGTTCTTCACGATACTTATTATGTAGTAGCACACTTCCACTATGTCCTCTCTATGGGAGCCGTATTCGCCATTATAGCAGGATTCACCCATTGATTCCCGCTTTTTACTGGGTATTCATTACACCAAACCTGAACAAAAGTTCATTTCGGAGTAATATTTGCAGGAGTCAATATGACCTTTTTTCCCCAACACTTCCTAGGTCTAGCCGGAATACCACGACGCTACTCCGACTATCCAGATGCATATACCCTATGAAATTCCATTTCATCAATTGGATCTTTAATCTCCATAGTAGCCGTAATCATAATAATATTTATTATCTGAGAAGCATTTTCTTCAAAACGAAAAGTAATAACAGTAGAACTCACACCTACTAATGTAGAATGACTACACGGCTGTCCACCCCCATACCACACCTACGAAGAACCTGCCCACGTACAGACTCAAGAAAGGAGGGAATCGAACCCCCTTAAATTAGTTTCAAGCCAACCACATAACCTTTATGTTTCCTTCTTAAGGCGTTAGTAAAATAAATTACCTAACCTTGTCAAGGTTAAATTATAGGTTTAAATCCTTTACGACTTAATGGCACATCCATTTCAACTTGGATTTCAAGATGCAATATCACCTATTATAGAAGAATTACTCCACTTTCATGACCACACCCTAATAATCGTATTTCTAATTAGTACTCTTGTACTTTACATCATCACCTTAATAATAACAACTAAACTAACATATACCAATACCATAAATGCTCAAGAAGTAGAAATAGTTTGAACCATCTTACCAGCTATTGTCCTAATCACCATCGCACTACCATCCCTACGAGTTCTTTACCTAATAGATGAAATCAACAACCCACATTTAACCATCAAAGCCATAGGACATCAATGGTACTGAACATATGAGTATACTGATTACGAAAACCTTGAATTTGACTCTTACATAATCCCAACCCAAGATCTCCCAAACGGATACCTCCGACTATTAGAAGTAGATCATCGAATAGTAATACCAATAGAATCTCCAATTCGAATATTAATTTCAGCTGAAGATGTCTTACACTCATGAGCAGTCCCATCACTAGGTATAAAAGCAGATGCAATCCCAGGACGACTAAACCAATCAACCTTTATTATTACATATCCAGGAGTATTCTATGGACAATGTTCAGAAATCTGCGGGGCCAACCATAGTTTTATACCAATCGTAGTAGAATCTGTACCACTGAAACACTTTGAAAACTGATCTTCACTAATACTATCATAACCCCTTACACTAAGAAGCTAATAGGATAGCACTAGCCTTTTAAGCTAGAAAAAGAGATTTCTAACCCTCCTTAGTGACATGCCACAACTAAACCCAGATCCATGATTCCTAGTTCTCTCATCTACATGATTAACATATACCATTATCCTTCAACCAAAAATCTCATCTTATCTCCCAATAAATACCCCTAACAAAAAAAATAATAAAATCACCAACACAAAACCATGAACCTGACCATGAACCTAATACTATTTGATCAATTCATAAGCCCACAAATCTTAGGAATCCCATTATTCGCTTTAGCCCTACTTACACCATCAATTATATTCCCAACACAAAACAGCCGCTGACTAACTAACCGATTTTCAACCCTACAACTATGAACAATTAACCTATTCACAAAACATTTAATACTACCAATTAATAAAACAGGACATAAATGATCTATTATCCTAACATCACTAATAACCTTACTCCTCATAATTAACCTGTTAGGACTGCTACCATACACATTCACCCCCACTACCCAACTCTCTATGAATATAGGATTAGCTCTCCCAATATGAATAGCCACAATTTTCACAGGCTTTCGAAACCAATTGACAACATCACTAGGACACCTACTACCAGAAGGAACTCCAACCCCACTTACCCCAATCCTCATTATAATCGAAACAATTAGCCTCTTTATTCGACCCTTAGCCTTAGGTGTACGACTTACAGCTAATTTAACAGCCGGCCACTTATTAATCCAACTCCTTTCTACCTCAGTACTAACTCTACTAAAAACAACAATAACCCTATCTATCCTAACTACAATAATCCTTCTCCTACTAACAATTCTAGAACTGGCAGTAGCTATAATCCAAGCCTACGTATTTGTTTTATTACTAAGCCTTTATTTACAAGAAAACATCTAATGACCCACCAAACACATGCTTACCACATAGTAGATCCAAGCCCATGACCACTGACAGGTGCAACAGCAGCATTACTAATAACCTCAGGACTAGCAATATGATTTCACTATAATTCAATACTACTAATAATCCTAGGCCTATCAATTATACTACTCACAATATTTCAATGATGACGAGACATTGTACGAGAAGGAACCTTCCAAGGACACCACACCCCTCCAGTACAAAAAGGCCTACGATACGGCATAATCCTATTTATTACATCAGAAGTCTTCTTCTTCATTGGATTCTTCTGAGCTTTCTACCACTCAAGCCTAGCTCCAACACCAGAATTAGGAGGATGTTGACCTCCAATAGGAATCACCCCACTGAACCCATTTGAAGTACCACTACTAAACACAGCTGTCCTATTAGCCTCAGGCGTAACAATCACCTGAGCTCACCATAGCTTAATAGAAGCTAACCGAAACCAAACTATCCAAGCCCTCAGCCTTACTGTTTTACTTGGACTCTATTTCACAATATTACAAGCCATAGAATACTACGAAGCTCCATTTACAATCGCCGATGGTGTATATGGTTCTACATTCTTTATTGCAACAGGCTTTCATGGACTACACGTTATCATTGGATCAACATTCCTAATCGTATGCTTACTACGACAAATTAAACACCACTTCACCTCTACCCACCACTTTGGATTCGAAGCAGCTGCTTGATATTGACATTTCGTAGATGTTGTATGACTATTCCTATACGTATCAATCTACTGATGAGGCTCATACTTTTCTAGTATAACAGTACAAGTGACTTCCAATCACTAAGTTTTAGTTTAATCCTAAAGAAAAGTAATGAACATAACAATCTCAATTATAATTATTTCCCTGACCCTATCCACAATCTTAACAACGCTAAACTATTGAATTACACTAATTAAACCAGATAATGAAAAACTCACCCCATATGAATGTGGATTTGACCCAATAAAATCTGCCCGCCTACCATTCTCAATCCGATTCTTCCTCAGTAGCAATCTTATTTCTCCTATTTGACCTAGAAATCGCACTACTACTTCCACTACCATGAGCCATTCAACTCCCACACCCAACCCACTCTTTTACCTGAGCTTTCATCATCCTAGCCCTACTAGGACTGGGCCTTATCTACGAATGAGCCCAAGGGGGCCTAGAATGAGCAGAATAAAATAGCTAGTCCAACAGAAGACTACTAACTTCGACTTAGTCAATCGTGATTTAACTTCACGGCTATTAAATGACCCTCACACATTTCAACTGCTATTCCGCCTTTATTATTAACATCATGGGTCTTTCACTACATCGAACCCACCTAATCTTAACCTTACTATGCCTTGAAGGAATAATACTATCCCTATTTATCTCCCTATCAGTATGACCCATCCAACTTCAAATCTCCTCACTCATACTTACCCCCATACTAATACTATCGTTCTCAGCTTGCGAGGCTGGCATAGGTCTATCACTACTAGTAGCATCCTCACGAACCCATGGATCAAACTATCTACAAAACCTAAATCTACTACAATGTTAAAAATCATTATTCCAACAGTCCTATTACTACCAACAATCACATTTTGCAATCCAAAACAACTATGATCAACTACACTAACCTATAGCTTCGGAATCTCTCTTTTAAGCCTACAATTATCTAAATCATCTATGGAACTAATAATCTTCTCCAACCACTACTTAGGAGTAGATCGAATCTCCGCCCCCTTACTTACTCTATCATGCTGACTTACTCCATTAATAATCCTAGCCAGCCAAAACCACTTAACCACAGAACCAATTTCACGAAAACGAACCTTTACAGCCACTATTATCTTTCTACAAATCTCACTAATTTTGGCCTTCTCAGCCACAGAACTAATTATGTTCTTCATCACATTTGAAACCACACTAATCCCAACACTAATTATTATCACACGCTGAGGCAACCAAATAGAACGATTAAATGCCGGAACCTACTTCCTATTCTACACTCTTATCGGCTCTCTACCCTTATTAGTAGCCCTATCATATATACAAACCCAAAATGGCACCCTATCTACCTACACAATACAACTTAATCAACCTACCATAATAACCTCATGAGCTCACTCAACATGATGATTCGCACTATTAATTGCCTTCATAATTAAAATACCATTATATGGACTACATTTATGACTACCAAAAGCACACGTAGAGGCCCCAATTGCAGGATCAATAATCCTAGCAGCAGTATTATTAAAACTAGGAGGATACGGCATTATTCGCATTACAATAACGCTAAACCCACTATCAAAAACATTATCATACCCATTCATAACAATAGCCCTATGAGGGGTGGTTATAACTAGCTCAATCTGTCTACGTCAAACAGACCTAAAATCACTAATTGCTTACTCATCTGTAAGCCATATAGGCCTAGTTATTGCTGCAGCATTAACACAAACTCAATGATCGTATACTGGTGCGATTACACTCATAATTGCCCACGGCCTAACATCGTCTATACTCTTCTGCCTAGCCAATACTAACTATGAACGAACCCATAGCCGAATACTATTCCTCACCCGAAACATACAATTATTATTACCATTAATAGGACTATGATGACTTCTGGCCAGCCTAACTAACATAGCCCTACCACCAACTATTAACCTAATAGGAGAACTAACAATTATTACCTCACTATTTAACTGATCAAACACTACCATCCTAATAACAGGACTAGGAATACTAATCACCGCCACTTACACCTTATTTATACTAATCACAACACAATGAGGAGAAACCCCATCATACATGAAAGCAATCCCCCCAACCCATACACGAGAACATCTCCTCATAACACTACATATCCTACCAATAATCCTACTAATAATGAAACCAGAACTAACCTGAGGAACCTTCTATTGTTAATATAGTTTAAAAAAACATTAGACTGTGGCTCTAAAGACAGGAGTTAAAACCTCCTTATAAACCGAGAGAGATATATACAAGAACTGCTAATTCTTATATCTGAGAATAGCCCCTCAGCTCACTCACTTTTAAAGGATAGAAGTAATCCACTGGTTTTAGGAACCAACCACCCTTGGTGCAACTCCAAGTAAAAGTAATATAATGACTCTATTAACAAACTCCATACTCCTCCTAACACTATTTACACTAACACTACCCCTAATAGCACCAGTATGCCCAACTATAAAAACAAAAACAGCTGTAAAAACAGCATTCTTCACCGCTCTAGTCCCACTAATTATATTCATCTCATTAGACATCGAATCAATTATCACCAACCTTAACTGATCCTATACATCTACATTCAACATCACCATAAGCTTCAAATTTGATAAATACTCAACAATATTCTTACCAATTGCCCTATACGTCACATGATCCATTTTAAAATTTACCCATTGATACATATCCACAGACCCACATATCACAAAATTCTTCAAATATTTATTAATTTTCCTAATCGCCATACTAATTTTAGTAACAGCCAATAACATATTCCAATTCTTCATTGGATGAGAAGGAGTAGGAATCATATCATTCCTACTAATTGGATGATGACGAGGACGAGCAGAAGCAAATTCATCAGCCTTACAAGCCATCATTTATAACCGCGTAGGTGACATCGGACTAATCCTTAGCATATCATGATTAGCAATAAACACAAATACCTGAGAACTACAACAAATATTCACTATCACCAACACAAATCCTGCCCCACTCCTCCCCCTCCTCGGTATTATTCTAGCTGCAACAGGAAAATCAGCCCAATTCGGCCTTCACCCATGGCTGCCAGCAGCCATAGAAGGCCCAACCCCAGTCTCAGCACTACTACACTCTAGCACTATAGTTGTAGCTGGCATCTTCCTACTTATTCGAGTACACCCCATCTTAACCACAAATAACTCAGCCCTGTCAATCTGCCTCTATCTAGGAGCCATCACTACCCTATTTACAGCATTCTGCGCCCTTACCCAAAATGATATCAAAAAAATTATTGCCTTCTCCACATCAAGCCAACTAGGCCTCATAATAGTAACTATTGGTTTAAATCAACCACAACTAGCCTTCCTACACATCTCAATGCATGCATTTTTCAAAGCTATACTGTTTCTATGCTCCGGCTCCATCATCCACAACCTCAATGACGAACAAGATATTCGAAAAATAGGAGGACTACATAAATCCCTACCAATTACCTCTTCATGCCTAACCATTGGCACCATAGCACTCATAGGTATACCATTCATAACCGGATTCTACTCCAAAGACATCATTATTGAAACCATAAACACATCACACTTGAACGCCTGAGCCCTATTACTAACACTGATCGCAACCTCATTCACCGCCATCTATAGCCTACGAATCATAACATTTGTGCAAACAGGATTACCCCGATACTACTCCACAACACTACTAAACGAAAACAATACAACAATCACCTACCCAATTACTCGCCTAGCTGCAGGCAGCATCATCGCCGGATTAATCATCTCACTAAATATTACACCACTGAAAACCCCTCCAACAACAATACCAACCTACATAAAAACTATAGCACTAACAATAACAATTCTAGGATTGCTACTAGCCATAGAACTAATAATAATAACCAACAAAATACCCAAAAAACCCTCTAACACCCACAACCTCTCTAACTCATTAGCCTACTTCAACATTCTCACCCATCGCTTACTCCCAATAACTAACCTAAAACTCAACCAAAACATTACAACTCACTTAATTGATATATCATGATACGAAAAAATCGGCCCAAAAGGCCTAACCAAATCACAAATCACCCTAATCACACTCATCTCCTCATCACAAAAAGGCTTTATCAAAATCTACATAACCTCATTTATCCTATCAATTATATTATTACTAATTACTTTATCCTAATTGCACGAAGCACTACACGAGATAACCCATAAACCAACTCCAACACAACAAACAACGTTAACAACAACCCTCAACCAGCAATTAAAAGCACACCACTACCAAAACCATAAAATCATGAAACCCCACTAAAATCCAAACGAACTACAAACAATCCATCAGCATCAACAGTACTATTACCAAAACCCTCCACATCCCACCAAGAATAATCTGTTAATATAAACCACAAAACAAAAACTAAATAACACAACCCATAAACAATTATAGTTAAACCCCCCCATCCCACAGGATAAGGCTCCGCTGCTAACGCACATGAATATGCAAAAATAACTAACATCCCACCTAGATAAATCAAAAACAAAACCAAAGAAACAAAAGACCCACCCATTCCAACCAACATCCCACACCCAAAAGCTGCGCCTAAAACCATACTAAATACCCCATAATAAGAAGAAAGACTACAAGAAACACCAGCTATCCCAAAAACAAAACAAAACCCAAACAAAAGCATAAAATACATCATAATTCTTGCCCGGATTTTAACCAAGACTTATGGCCTGAAAAACCATCGTTGTATTCAACTACAAAAACATTAATGACCATAAACCTACGAAAAACTCATCCAATTATAAAAATCATTAACAATTCATTCATCGACCTACCAAGCCCCTCAAACATCTCTGCTTGATGAAACTTTGGATCACTACTGGGCATCTGCCTAATCCTACAAATTATTACTGGAATTTTCTTAGCAATACACTACTCACCAAACATCTTACTAGCATTCTCATCAGTAGCCCATATTACACGAGATGTACAATACGGATGGCTCATCCGAAACATACACGCCAATGGGGCCTCCATCTTCTTTATATGCATCTACCTCCACATCGGTCGAGGACTATATTACGGCTCATACCTATACAAAGAAACTTGAAACACAGGAATTATCTTATTACTCCTAGTTATAGCCACCGCATTTATAGGCTACGTCCTGCCATGAGGTCAAATATCATTCTGAGGCGCTACTGTCATTACTAACATACTCTCAGCCACCCCATACATTGGCAACACCCTAGTACAATGAATCTGAGGAGGCTTTTCAGTAGACAACGCCACCCTAACTCGATTCTTCACCTTTCACTTCCTACTACCCTTCACCATCATTGGACTAGTAATTGTACACCTACTTTTCCTACATGAAACCGGATCAAACAACCCAACAGGGCTAAACTCAAACACCGACAAAATTCCATTCCACCCATACTTCTCCTACAAAGACTTACTGGGACTAATCCTAATACTAACCACTCTACTAACTCTAACATTATTCTCTCCAAATCTCCTAGGAGACCCGGACAATTTTATACCAGCAAACCCTCTATCAACCCCACCTCATATCAAACCAGAATGATACTTTCTATTCGCCTACGCAATCCTCCGATCTGTCCCTAACAAACTAGGAGGCGTACTTGCCCTCCTATTCTCCATTCTAGTACTATTCTTAATACCAATCCTACATACATCAAAACAACGCTCAACTATGTTTCGCCCATTAAACCAAACCCTCTTTTGATGCTTAACAGCCAGCCTATTAGTACTCACATGAATTGGAGGTCAACCAGTCGAAAATCCATTCATCACTATCGGCCAAGCAGCCTCCATCTTATACTTCACAATCCTCCTAATTTTTACACCCATAGCAGGAACAATTGAAAACAAAATATTACACCAAAAATATTCTAGTAGCTTAACATAAAGCATTGGTCTTGTAAACCAAAAATTGAAAACTACAACTTTCCTAGAATAATCAAAAGAGAAGGAATCAAACCTTCATCCCCGACCCCCAAAGCCGGGATTTTCATTAAACCATCTTTTGATAAATACACTTTATATCTCTGCCGCGCCCGGCAGAGAATTTTCCATATGTCCCCCCCTATGTATTATTGTACATACGTTTTTTTGCCACTAGCATATCACTAGTAATATTACTGTTATAATCTTATTAAAAACATATTAAATAAGGTAGTAATATAAATTCTTGTAGTATAAACATTGTTCAGGTAATATTAAGTTAATGGTTTAAGGACATAAACTTAAATCATGTTTAATACCATGAATATGGTTCAGTATTAGGTTATTTCTTAATCTACCTAATCACGAGAAATAAGCAACCCTTGTAAGTAAGATACTAAATTACTAGTTTCAGGCCCATTGTAATGATGGCGTACATAACTGATCTATTCTGGCCTCTGGTTGTTTTTTCAGGCACATAACATTAATGAAGTTCATTCGTTTCTCTTTAAAAGGCCTCTGGTTAATGTGTTCTATACATTGAGTTTGTAACCTGGCATATATTGGTTTTAGATGCATATAGTAGTTCTCTTTTTCTCTTTCTGTCTTCAGGCCCGCATAACTGATACCTGCCAAATAAGTGAAACTGGACTTACGTTCAAATTGATTGGTCATGCAAAGATATGATATGGTATTATTCAATTAATGCTTGTAGGACATATATTTTACAACAAACTTACAACAAACTTAATCTTAATCTTAATCTTAATCTTAATCTTAATCTAAATCTAAATCTAAAATAACACGCTATATTTTACCTAAACCCCCCCACCCCCCATTAAAACTAACACTGACCTGAATAGCTGTTTACTTCTCGTCAAACCCCAAAATCCGAGAACAACTAAACCGACACAAATGCTAGCATGATGATACGTGACGTGTAAACAAAGTGTATCCAAACATACTAAATAATCTTTTATTAGTACAATATCAACCTCTTCCCTAACCTACAACCAATTATCTCTTTCACCAGGAGAATGCATCATTTATACTATTACCATTAATAAATATATATACATATATAACATATATCATCAAATTAATTTTCATGCCACCTACCTTACCGTATTTTTATATCTCACCATTATATTACAGTATTTTCCTCTAGAAGAATGCATCATTTACACACAATATTTTGGTATACCTCATTATAAAACTACTCTATCTCCTCTATCCCACACTCCTTTATAATATCATTATCGTGTCTTATTATCAATATATCATTATGACATATTATCCATGCCACTTATAACACTCTTATATTATATCCTTATTTTAATATGATCACATCATCATGATTATTTATATACATTAT